TTACTCCCAACAATCAGATTTTCGTCGCAATCTAATCAAAGGATCCATGCGCGCTCAAAGACGTAAAACAGTGATTTGGGAACTCTTTCAAGTAAATGTGCATTCCCCACTTTTTTTTGATCGACTAGACAAAACATCTTTTTTTTCCTATTTTGATATCAACGAAACAAAGAATTTTGTTTTGAGAAATTGGATGGGGAGACAACAAGAGTCAAAATTGCAAATTTCCCATTTTGAAAATGAAGATACAAAAGAAGAAAAGGAAAAAAGAGAGAAAAATGAACGGATAGAAACATCAGAAGCTTGGAATAACCGGATATTGACTCGAGCAATCAGAAGTTTGATGTTAGTAACCCAATCCTTTTTTAGAAAATACATTATATTGCCTTCATTTATAATAGCTAAACATATTTTCCGTATGTTATTATTACAATCCTCTGAGTGGTACGAGGATTTGAAGGAATGGAAGAGAGAAATACATATAAAATGCACCTATAGTGGTGTTCAATTCTCAGAAACAGAATTTCCCCAAGATTGGTTAACAGATGGTATTCAGATAAAGATTTTATATCCTTTCTGTCTAAAACCTTGGCGAAAATCTAAGGTACGATCTCATCATAGAGATCAAATGAAAAAAAAAGATTTTGGTTTTTTAACAGTCTGGGGAATGGAAGCTGAACTTCCCTTTGGTTCTCCCCGAAAACGACCTTTTTTTTTTGAACCTATTTATAAAGAACTCAAAAAAAGAAATAGAAAGTGGAAAAATCCATTTTTCCAAGTTCTTCAATTTTTCAAGAAGAAAAAGGGGATCATTAAAATAGTTCGAGTTATAAAACGAATAATGAAAAAAGTATATGAACCAAACAAAAATGAAAAATATTTCAAAAGAAATAATGAGATTCTTCGCGAGTCGTCCGTTCTAATTCGACCGATGAATTGGTTCAATTCTTCACTAATAGAAAGAAGAATTCAAGATATTTCTGATAAGACAATAAAAATAAGGAATCAAATCGAGCAAACCACAAAAGACAAGAAAAAAAAAGAAATAGTTTTAATTTATGATAAGAAAATATTGGAATCACAGAAAAATATATTGAAAATATTTCAAAGGCAAACTATCCGATTAATGCGTAAATCACACTACTTTATTCAATCTTTCATTGAAAAAATATACATAGATATTTTGCTATGTACCATTACCTTTTCTAAGATCAATGCACAACGTTTCTTTGAATCAACAAAAAAGATCTTTAAGAAATCCATTTACAACAATAAAAGAAATCAAGAACAAGAAGGAACTGATGAAACAGATAAAAAGACAATGAATTTGAATTTCACGATAAAAAAATTTTTTTCAAATACCAATAATACTGAGAATAAGAATGAAAATTTCAATATTTTTTGGAACTTATCTTCCCTGTCCCAAGCATATGTATTTTACAAATTATCACAAACCCAATTACTTCACCAATTATTGAATAAATATCACTTAAGACCCCTACTTCAATATCAAGGGAACTCTCCCTTTTTTCAGGATAAATTAAAAGACTATTGTATGATACACGGAATCTTTCATTTCAAATCAAGAGATAAGAAAATTCCTACATATGTAATAAACGAATGGAAAAACTGGTTAAAAGGTCATTATCAATATGATTTATCAAAAAAAAAAAGGTCTCGATTAGTACCTAAAGAATGGCAAAATAGAATGAATCAACGTCGTATGATTCAAAATAAGGAATCAATCCAATTGGATTTTTATAAAAAATACCAATTGATTCATTCCATGAAAAAAAATGACTATGAAACGAATTCATTTATGAGTCAAAAATACAAATGGAAAAAACATTACAGATATGATCTTCTATCATATAAATACATACACCTCCCTAATTCATACATTTCTGAATCAACATTAGAAAGAAACGGGACCCAAGAAATTACATATTATTTCGATATATCGAAACCTCAATCTAGTAATAATTATCTAGATAAAGTATATCTTATTGATAGAAATACAAATTTGGATAGAAAATATTTGGATTGTAGAATTCTTAATCTTTTTTTTATAAAAAATATGGAGATTCAGACTGAAATTCCTAATTTAAAAAAAATGGAGAAAAAAGATCTTTTTTTTCCTACGATTCGCCAAGAGAGAAAAATGTGCAACCAAAAAAAAAAAATTTTTGATTGCATGGGAATGAATCAAGAAAGGTTCTATTATACCGCATCAAATAATGATACTATATCTGATATAGAACCTTGGTTCTTCCCAGAATTTGTACTACTTTTTGATGTATATAAGATTGAACCTTGGATCATCCCAATAAAATCACTCTTTTTTCATTTTTCATTTCATAAAAAAAAAGATCTTGAATTAAAAAATTCCAAACAGGAAGAAGACGAACAACAACAAAAGAGGGAAATGGAACTATATTCCTTTTTCAAAACATATTTCCCTTTTCAATTCAGATTGGACGATCCCTCGAATCAAAAAATAATGAAAAATATCAGGGTATATTGTCTCCTACTTAGACTCATAAATCTAAAGGAAATCGCTATATCTTCGATTCGAAGAGGTCAAATAAATCTAGACGAAATACTGATTCAAAAGGACCTAGTTCTTTCAGAATTGATAAGAAGGGGAATATTGATTATGGAACCTATTTGTCTATCTATAAGAAGGGACGGAAAATCTATTATATATCAAACTATAGATATTTTCTTGGTCAATAAGAAAAAGTGCCAAACGAATAAGAAATATAAAAAAAAAGAATATATTGGGAAAGGGGGGTTTGAAAAATCTATTACACGACACAACAACATATTTTTGAGTGGAGACAATAATAATTATTATTTCCTTGTTCCTGAAAATATTCTATCTCCCGTGCGTCGGAGAGAATTTCGAATTCAAATTTGTTTCAATTCCAAAAATTGGAATGTTGTGGATAAAAATCCAAGATTTTGCAATGAAAACAAAATAAGAAACTGTGGGCAATTTTTGAATGAGGACAAGCATTTTCATACAGATGGAAAAATTTTCATGAAATTGAAATTGTTCTTTTGGCCCAATTATCGATTAGAAGATTTAGCTTGTATGAATCGCTATTGGTTTGATACCAATAACAGCAGTCGTTTCAGTATGTCAAGAATACATATGTATTCACAATTTTGAATAAATTCAATTCCAATGAAAATTGGAAAAATTTATAGTGGATTTCCTGCATATCGTGTGACGTATTTGGTAAATGAAAGCCTCAATATATACATTGAAGTAAAAAGAAATTGAAATTGTTATCTTTCGTAAATACATATATATCAGATCTTTTGATCCAAATAGATCAAAAAACAAAGTAATATAAAGAAAAGAAATTAAATTTTGATGTATACTAAATGCAAATAATTGGCATAATAAATCTTATTATTTTTCCTGATCGGTAAAATTCACAGAAAAGAAAGATAGAAATCTTCATTTATGGTCAAAAATTCATTCATCTCGGTTATTACAGAAGAAGGAAAAGAAGAAAATAGCGGGTCTGTTGAATTTCAAGTATTACATTTCACCAGTAAGATACGGAGACTTACGTCACATTTAGAATTGCACAAAAGAGATTTTTTATCACAAAGAGGTCTACGAAGAATTCTGGGAAAACGTCAACGATTATTGACTTATTTGTCAAAAAAAAAGAAAGTGCGTTATAAGAAATTAATAGATCAGTTAAATACCCGGGAATCAAAAACTCGTTAATTTCCTTGTTCTTTTTTATTAGTTTAGTTATTAGTATTCGATTTTTTCTTTGAAAAAAAAAAAATATTAGAATAGTCAATATGGGTCCTCATCACACATCAATGCATGGTGTTCTTCGGCTAATCGTTACTCCGGATGGTGAAGATGTTATTGACTGTGAACCTATATTTACACAGAGGGATGGAAAAAATAGCGGAGAACCGAACAATTATACAATATTTTCCTTATGTAACACGTTAGGATTATTTAGCTACTATGTTCACAGAAGCAATAACAGTAAATGCACCGGAACGATTGGCAAGTTTTCAAGTGCCTAAAAGGGCCAGTTATATCAGAATGATTATGCTGGAGCTCAGTCGTATAGCCTCCCATTTGTTATAGCTTGGCCCTTTTATGGCCCACAGACTCCCTTTTTCTATATTTTCAGAGAGAGGGAATTGAGATATGATCTATATGGGAGAAGTTTATCGTTGAAATGAGAATTGATACAAAAGAAATCTATGAACTTATATGGATTTTTGTCCCCATTTCACCCTTGTCTTAGGAATCACAATGGGGGTATTAGTAATTGTGTGGTTAGAAATAAAAATATCCGCAACAATACAACAACGTATTGGACCTGAATATGCTGGTCCATTAGGGATTCTTCAAGCTTTAGCGGATGGGACCAAACTACTTTTGAAGGAGGATCTTCTTCCATCTAGAGGTAATATTCGTTTGTTTAGGGTTGGACCTTCTATATCGGTTATATAAATTCTACATAGAAATAATCTAAAGAGATAAAAATGAAGATCTTTCTATTCATATAAAAATTTCATAAAATGAACATGAATTCAATTCGTATGTACAACTCATATTTCATGTTATTGAAAATAAAATGAAAGTATCTTGGCCCTTTCTCACAAACAGATTTGTAAAATCTATGGATTCTCAAAATTTTGATAAATCATTGATTCATTTGGTGTCTACAACAGAAAATAGAGGATTTCTATTATTTTCTAATTTTACCAGATCAAAAATTTTTGTGTTCAAAACTGTAATTTATAGACCTAATGTCACATTCAGTAAAAATTTATGATACATGCATAGGGTGTACCCAATGTGTTCGAGCTTGCCCCACGGATGTATTGGAAATGATACCTTGGGATGGATGTAAAGCTAAGCAAATTGCTTCTGCGCCAAGAACCGAAGATTGTGTGGGTTGTAAAAGATGTGAATCCGCTTGTCCAACGGATTTTTTAAGTGTCCGTGTTTATTTATGGCATGAAACAACTCGCAGCATGGGTCTTTCTTATTGATATGTGACAAAAAGTTCTACTTGAATCATTTGATTCTTCTTTACCGACGAAGGCCCGTGCTCGAGAAAATAAAATATATTCTTCTTATCCCGAGCACGGGGTTTTCTGGTCAAAATTGCTTTTGTCTTTATCACGAGTTATTTTCATTGGTTAACAATACTTCTTTTTCACAGGTTCTTCAATTGTATTTTTCCCTCATAGGGGAAATCAAGTGTATAGGTGGTATACACCCTGTATATGTGTACAGGAGTTCCTTCTAATGACCTATATATCTTGTTATCATTTCCAAATGCCAAATGGATCAATCTTTAGCTGCTTCAGCAGCTTGGCCAGTTACTTGAAATCCGCAATTTTTCATATTACCTAGCTCTTATTTGTCTTCCAATTTCAAAATCAAAAATTGGAAGTTTTTTAATACATGTTCATTAAGATTTTTCCAATACTTTTTTTTGTCGCACAAAAAAACTTTTTGACTTTCCGGTGGAAAGAGATTTAGCTAAAGAAAAAGCTTTTACTGCCGCTAAAGAGCCTTTTTTTTTCCAAAGATTTCTACGAATATGCTTTTTTGACATAGAAGTACGTTTTTTTGGAACTGCCATTCAAAAATAGGTGACTCATTTTTCTCGTTGTATGTGAAAGACATCTTTTTTTTGCAAAATAAATGACTCTTTATTAGTCATTATCTATACTTAGTCCATAAATTCTTTTCAATAATATAAGAGCATCATTTTATTTCAGAACATACAAATAGGAAAAAGGGATTCTTTTCTTTTTTAAAATATAGAAAAAGTGACTATCTTATTATATTTCTATTTAGATATTACAAATATCTATATTGAATATTCATATAATAGAAAAAATAAGAAAAAAGAGTATTTAGAATATATTCTAGAAATAGGAATTATTTCATTAGAATAAAGTAAAAAAAAAAAAAGAAAGGGTGAATTTGATAAGAAAAATTCTTAATTTTGTACCTTGGCTGAGAACAAAACTATTTCTATTGAACATTCTTTTTTTTCCTAAACTCTATTGAATCTTCACAAATTACCTATTATAGCTTATTTTCTTTTGAGGTAAGCCGCCATGGTGAAATTGGTAGACATTCATTGGAATGAACCATAACTATGGAACCCGATTCCTAATAGATTGATCCCAAAATAGCATACCCAAATTAGGATAAATCCTATAGAAGCCACAAATGCTGATTTTGTGCCTTGGTCTTTCAATTTCTTATTTGTTCTAGTATGTAAATAAATTGCAAATAGGGTCCAAGTTATAAAGGCCCAAGTTTCCTTAGGGTCCCAATTCCAATAAGAACCCCATGCTTCATTAGCCCATACTGCTCCAGAAAGAATGCCTATGGTTAAAAGGGTAAACCCTAAACTAATGACACGATAACTCCAATAATCCAAATGCTGAATTAATTGATATTTATCAAAATTTTGAAATGAGAAAAAATAAGTATTTTTAAATATACTTTCTTTTTCGTTCAAAGATTGAATCTCGCCAAAGAAAACCCACTTCCTTAAGCTTAAAAAATCGATGTTTTTTTGAACTGTGATCACTATAAGAGCAACTGATAACAACGATCCACATAAAAGAGCTGCATAGCTAAATAGCATCATACTGACATGCATCATTAACCACTGAGATCGTAAAGCAGGTACTAATATTGCGGGTTGATGCATTCCAGTTAAAAGACCTGACGTGGCAAAACCTTGAGTAAAAATAGCACTTGGTGCAGTTATTGCACTTAAATCATTTTTATAATTCGCAAGATAAGGAATCATATGAATAATAGAGAAACTCCAAGAAAGAAAGATTAATGATTCGTATAAATTACTTAAGGGAAAATGCCCCGAAGAAATCCAACGAATAACTATAAACCCTGTTATAGAGAAAAAAGTAGCTATCATCCCTTTTTCTGACGAATTACATAATCTTTCAATTTTGTAGACTGATAATTTCATCAAATGAATCATAATTACAATGGAGATGATTGAAAAGGAAATATGAGTGAAGATACGTTCTAAAGTCACAAATATCATAAACATATAAATATTCAATAATTTAAATTGGGGATTCAATATATTGTGTCCATATTCTTCATTTTTATATATGCCGCCACTCGGACTCGAACCGAGATGCTCTAGCACTGCTTCCTAAGAGCAGCGTGTCTACCAATTTCACCATGGCGGCTTACCTCAAAAGAAAATAAGCTATAATAGGTAATTTGTGAAGATTCAATAGAGTTTAGGAAAAAAAAGAATGTTCAATAGAAATAGTTTTGTTCTCAGCCAAGGTACAAAATTAAGAATTTTTCTTATCAAATTCACCCTTTCTTTTTTTTTTTTTACTTTATTCTAATGAAATAATTCCTATTTCTAGAATATATTCTAAATACTCTTTTTTCTTATTTTTTCTATTATATGAATATTCAATATAGATATTTGTAATATCTAAATAGAAATATAATAAGATAGTCACTTTTTCTATATTTTAAAAAAGAAAAGAATCCCTTTTTCCTATTTGTATGTTCTGAAATAAAATGATGCTCTTATATTATTGAAAAGAATTTATGGACTAAGTATAGATAATGACTAATAAAGAGTCATTTATTTTGCAAAAAAAAGATGTCTTTCACATACAACGAGAAAAATGAGTCACCTATTTTTGAATGGCAGTTCCAAAAAAACGTACTTCTATGTCAAAAAAGCATATTCGTAGAAATCTTTGGAAAAAAAAAGGCTCTTTAGCGGCAGTAAAAGCTTTTTCTTTAGCTAAATCTCTTTCCACCGGAAAGTCAAAAAGTTTTTTTGTGCGACAAAAAAAAGTATTGGAAAAATCTTAATGAACATGTATTAAAAAACTTCCAATTTTTGATTTTGAAATTGGAAGACAAATAAGAGCTAGGTAATATGAAAAATTGCGGATTTCAAGTAACTGGCCAAGCTGCTGAAGCAGCTAAAGATTGATCCATTTGGCATTTGGAAATGATAACAAGATATATAGGTCATTAGAAGGAACTCCTGTACACATATACAGGGTGTATACCACCTATACACTTGATTTCCCCTATGAGGGAAAAATACAATTGAAGAACCTGTGAAAAAGAAGTATTGTTAACCAATGAAAATAACTCGTGATAAAGACAAAAGCAATTTTGACCAGAAAACCCCGTGCTCGGGATAAGAAGAATATATTTTATTTTCTCGAGCACGGGCCTTCGTCGGTAAAGAAGAATCAAATGATTCAAGTAGAACTTTTTGTCACATATCAATAAGAAAGACCCATGCTGCGAGTTGTTTCATGCCATAAATAAACACGGACACTTAAAAAATCCGTTGGACAAGCGGATTCACATCTTTTACAACCCACACAATCTTCGGTTCTTGGCGCAGAAGCAATTTGCTTAGCTTTACATCCATCCCAAGGTATCATTTCCAATACATCCGTGGGGCAAGCTCGAACACATTGGGTACACCCTATGCATGTATCATAAATTTTTACTGAATGTGACATTAGGTCTATAAATTACAGTTTTGAACACAAAAATTTTTGATCTGGTAAAATTAGAAAATAATAGAAATCCTCTATTTTCTGTTGTAGACACCAAATGAATCAATGATTTATCAAAATTTTGAGAATCCATAGATTTTACAAATCTGTTTGTGAGAAAGGGCCAAGATACTTTCATTTTATTTTCAATAACATGAAATATGAGTTGTACATACGAATTGAATTCATGTTCATTTTATGAAATTTTTATATGAATAGAAAGATCTTCATTTTTATCTCTTTAGATTATTTCTATGTAGAATTTATATAACCGATATAGAAGGTCCAACCCTAAACAAACGAATATTACCTCTAGATGGAAGAAGATCCTCCTTCAAAAGTAGTTTGGTCCCATCCGCTAAAGCTTGAAGAATCCCTAATGGACCAGCATATTCAGGTCCAATACGTTGTTGTATTGTTGCGGATATTTTTATTTCTAACCACACAATTACTAATACCCCCATTGTGATTCCTAAGACAAGGGTGAAATGGGGACAAAAATCCATATAAGTTCATAGATTTCTTTTGTATCAATTCTCATTTCAACGATAAACTTCTCCCATATAGATCATATCTCAATTCCCTCTCTCTGAAAATATAGAAAAAGGGAGTCTGTGGGCCATAAAAGGGCCAAGCTATAACAAATGGGAGGCTATACGACTGAGCTCCAGCATAATCATTCTGATATAACTGGCCCTTTTAGGCACTTGAAAACTTGCCAATCGTTCCGGTGCATTTACTGTTATTGCTTCTGTGAACATAGTAGCTAAATAATCCTAACGTGTTACATAAGGAAAATATTGTATAATTGTTCGGTTCTCCGCTATTTTTTCCATCCCTCTGTGTAAATATAGGTTCACAGTCAATAACATCTTCACCATCCGGAGTAACGATTAGCCGAAGAACACCATGCATTGATGTGTGATGAGGACCCATATTGACTATTCTAATATTTTTTTTTTTTCAAAGAAAAAATCGAATACTAATAACTAAACTAATAAAAAAGAACAAGGAAATTAACGAGTTTTTGATTCCCGGGTATTTAACTGATCTATTAATTTCTTATAACGCACTTTCTTTTTTTTTGACAAATAAGTCAATAATCGTTGACGTTTTCCCAGAATTCTTCGTAGACCTCTTTGTGATAAAAAATCTCTTTTGTGCAATTCTAAATGTGACGTAAGTCTCCGTATCTTACTGGTGAAATGTAATACTTGAAATTCAACAGACCCGCTATTTTCTTCTTTTCCTTCTTCTGTAATAACCGAGATGAATGAATTTTTGACCATAAATGAAGATTTCTATCTTTCTTTTCTGTGAATTTTACCGATCAGGAAAAATAATAAGATTTATTATGCCAATTATTTGCATTTAGTATACATCAAAATTTAATTTCTTTTCTTTATATTACTTTGTTTTTTGATCTATTTGGATCAAAAGATCTGATATATATGTATTTACGAAAGATAACAATTTCAATTTCTTTTTACTTCAATGTATATATTGAGGCTTTCATTTACCAAATACGTCACACGATATGCAGGAAATCCACTATAAATTTTTCCAATTTTCATTGGAATTGAATTTATTCAAAATTGTGAATACATATGTATTCTTGACATACTGAAACGACTGCTGTTATTGGTATCAAACCAATAGCGATTCATACAAGCTAAATCTTCTAATCGATAATTGGGCCAAAAGAACAATTTCAATTTCATGAAAATTTTTCCATCTGTATGAAAATGCTTGTCCTCATTCAAAAATTGCCCACAGTTTCTTATTTTGTTTTCATTGCAAAATCTTGGATTTTTATCCACAACATTCCAATTTTTGGAATTGAAACAAATTTGAATTCGAAATTCTCTCCGACGCACGGGAGATAGAATATTTTCAGGAACAAGGAAATAATAATTATTATTGTCTCCACTCAAAAATATGTTGTTGTGTCGTGTAATAGATTTTTCAAACCCCCCTTTCCCAATATATTCTTTTTTTTTATATTTCTTATTCGTTTGGCACTTTTTCTTATTGACCAAGAAAATATCTATAGTTTGATATATAATAGATTTTCCGTCCCTTCTTATAGATAGACAAATAGGTTCCATAATCAATATTCCCCTTCTTATCAATTCTGAAAGAACTAGGTCCTTTTGAATCAGTATTTCGTCTAGATTTATTTGACCTCTTCGAATCGAAGATATAGCGATTTCCTTTAGATTTATGAGTCTAAGTAGGAGACAATATACCCTGATATTTTTCATTATTTTTTGATTCGAGGGATCGTCCAATCTGAATTGAAAAGGGAAATATGTTTTGAAAAAGGAATATAGTTCCATTTCCCTCTTTTGTTGTTGTTCGTCTTCTTCCTGTTTGGAATTTTTTAATTCAAGATCTTTTTTTTTATGAAATGAAAAATGAAAAAAGAGTGATTTTATTGGGATGATCCAAGGTTCAATCTTATATACATCAAAAAGTAGTACAAATTCTGGGAAGAACCAAGGTTCTATATCAGATATAGTATCATTATTTGATGCGGTATAATAGAACCTTTCTTGATTCATTCCCATGCAATCAAAAATTTTTTTTTTTTGGTTGCACATTTTTCTCTCTTGGCGAATCGTAGGAAAAAAAAGATCTTTTTTCTCCATTTTTTTTAAATTAGGAATTTCAGTCTGAATCTCCATATTTTTTATAAAAAAAAGATTAAGAATTCTACAATCCAAATATTTTCTATCCAAATTTGTATTTCTATCAATAAGATATACTTTATCTAGATAATTATTACTAGATTGAGGTTTCGATATATCGAAATAATATGTAATTTCTTGGGTCCCGTTTCTTTCTAATGTTGATTCAGAAATGTATGAATTAGGGAGGTGTATGTATTTATATGATAGAAGATCATATCTGTAATGTTTTTTCCATTTGTATTTTTGACTCATAAATGAATTCGTTTCATAGTCATTTTTTTTCATGGAATGAATCAATTGGTATTTTTTATAAAAATCCAATTGGATTGATTCCTTATTTTGAATCATACGACGTTGATTCATTCTATTTTGCCATTCTTTAGGTACTAATCGAGACCTTTTTTTTTTTGATAAATCATATTGATAATGACCTTTTAACCAGTTTTTCCATTCGTTTATTACATATGTAGGAATTTTCTTATCTCTTGATTTGAAATGAAAGATTCCGTGTATCATACAATAGTCTTTTAATTTATCCTGAAAAAAGGGAGAGTTCCCTTGATATTGAAGTAGGGGTCTTAAGTGATATTTATTCAATAATTGGTGAAGTAATTGGGTTTGTGATAATTTGTAAAATACATATGCTTGGGACAGGGAAGATAAGTTCCAAAAAATATTGAAATTTTCATTCTTATTCTCAGTATTATTGGTATTTGAAAAAAATTTTTTTATCGTGAAATTCAAATTCATTGTCTTTTTATCTGTTTCATCAGTTCCTTCTTGTTCTTGATTTCTTTTATTGTTGTAAATGGATTTCTTAAAGATCTTTTTTGTTGATTCAAAGAAACGTTGTGCATTGATCTTAGAAAAGGTAATGGTACATAGCAAAATATCTATGTATATTTTTTCAATGAAAGATTGAATAAAGTAGTGTGATTTACGCATTAATCGGATAGTTTGCCTTTGAAATATTTTCAATATATTTTTCTGTGATTCCAATATTTTCTTATCATAAATTAAAACTATTTCTTTTTTTTTCTTGTCTTTTGTGGTTTGCTCGATTTGATTCCTTATTTTTATTGTCTTATCAGAAATATCTTGAATTCTTCTTTCTATTAGTGAAGAATTGAACCAATTCATCGGTCGAATTAGAACGGACGACTCGCGAAGAATCTCATTATTTCTTTTGAAATATTTTTCATTTTTGTTTGGTTCATATACTTTTTTCATTATTCGTTTTATAACTCGAACTATTTTAATGATCCCCTTTTTCTTCTTGAAAAATTGAAGAACTTGGAAAAATGGATTTTTCCACTTTCTATTTCTTTTTTTGAGTTCTTTATAAATAGGTTCAAAAAAAAAAGGTCGTTTTCGGGGAGAACCAAAGGGAAGTTCAGCTTCCATTCCCCAGACTGTTAAAAAACCAAAATCTTTTTTTTTCATTTGATCTCTATGATGAGATCGTACCTTAGATTTTCGCCAAGGTTTTAGACAGAAAGGATATAAAATCTTTATCTGAATACCATCTGTTAACCAATCTTGGGGAAATTCTGTTTCTGAGAATTGAACACCACTATAGGTGCATTTTATATGTATTTCTCTCTTCCATTCCTTCAAATCCTCGTACCACTCAGAGGATTGTAATAATAACATACGGAAAATATGTTTAGCTATTATAAATGAAGGCAATATAATGTATTTTCTAAAAAAGGATTGGGTTACTAACATCAAACTTCTGATTGCTCGAGTCAATATCCGGTTATTCCAAGCTTCTGATGTTTCTATCCGTTCATTTTTCTCTCTTTTTTCCTTTTCTTCTTTTGTATCTTCATTTTCAAAATGGGAAATTTGCAATTTTGACTCTTGTTGTCTCCCCATCCAATTTCTCAAAACAAAATTCTTTGTTTCGTTGATATCAAAATAGGAAAAAAAAGATGTTTTGTCTAGTCGATCAAAAAAAAGTGGGGAATGCACATTTACTTGAAAGAGTTCCCAAATCACTGTTTTACGTCTTTGAGCGCGCATGGATCCTTTGATTAGATTGCGACGAAAATCTGATTGTTGGGAGTAACGTATCAAAGCCACCTCTTCCGTTTCGTCATCATTTTTACTTGTATTCTTAGTGTTCTCATCATTAATTACCACACGTTTGACTCTTCTTGAATGAATCTCATTATATTCTTCTTCTTCGTCTTCTTCCAAAGAATCGGTTAATTTGTATGACCATCGAGAAACCTTTTTACTTAATTCCTCTATTCTCATTCTATTTGCATGTGTTGTAATTACATCAAATAAAAATTGCAAAGATTTTGCTTGATTTTCTGAATCAATTTTTTTTTCTTCTTTTTTTTCTTCTGTATAATTCAAAAAAAATTGATGGTAGAATTCAAAGGAATTATGAAGAAGTAGATCATGAATCTTATTTATCAAAAAAATTTCTACTAAATCTTCTATATCTGTATAAGGATTCCTAATTACACATGAATCTAATTTTTTTCTCATTCCTCGGTATGGTCCGTTGAAAAAGGGATCATATACTTTTGGCAAGCATTTTTTTTGATTTTCATCATCGCATAATATGATTCTTTTTTCAAGCATATCCAGACTAGGAAATCCCTCATTTTTTTCTATAATTTGAATTCGATTTCTTAATTCATTGTTCAAATTGCACTTTTTTTTTTCATTGGTATAAATCCAAGAATTAGAAATAGAAAGATCTTTGTCATCTAGTTTTTCTATGATGTACAAAGTAATTCTTCGTTTTAGCATTTCCGAAAAAGTTGATAAACTAGGTGGATATGTAAAGGATATTATTTGTTTCCCATCACTTTTACATGTAAAAAAAAAAAATTGTGACATTTCATTCCGTAAAGCATTTTCTAATTGATTATTTTTGATATATCGTAATGGACGATTCCATCGTTGAGAATCGAAAAAAAAAGTGAGAAAAGTGTTTTCAATCTTTTTCTTAATATTTATTCTTTTCTCTTCTTTCAGTCTTCCCAATTCCCAATTCTCTCGATGGGTCTCCAGATCAGAATCTTCGTAAACTGGGCTATCTTGATAGCGTGCCTCTTTAAAGTGAAATTCATCCTTTTTTTTTTCCTTTCCATTCACTTGGATCTCTTCCGTTTCATCCGAACAAAGGGATGGGTTTTCTTGTTCCTGTTTAGTCTCCTTCGTTTCGGAAGTTGTTTCTACATCGCTTTCTTCCTTTCTTTCTCCCCCTTCTTCCGTTTCTGAGGTTTTCAGTTTATTAGTGACAATAGGCGACGGCATTCTTCCTAAATAGTAGACACAGGTTATAAATAAGAGAATACTCAAGATTCGATCTAATAAGTATCTTGTGTCAGAATTGAGAAATTCTGACACAAGATACTTATTAGATCGAATAGAATGATTTTGCCGTATCCAGAATAATGCCAATCCAACCCATTTCATGAATAAAATGTGACCAATTAGCCAACCAACAAAACTACTTGTTAAAAAGAAAATCTTGTTGTTGCATCGAAACATATAAATGTTGACTAATCTGGCTAACGTGGAACTTGGTAAAATGAAATGGTTGAATAATTGAAAAATTAGATTATTCAGGAATACACATTGAATGCTGAGATTACGCATTGAATTTCTGGTAGTAGATCCATAATCAAAAAAGTTTTTGTGATTGTTCCAGAAGAAATGAAACAAAAGATACGGTAGA